TTACCGGGACTTACTAGAAAAAAGTATGCGCCCGGAATTGAGTCTCGAACGCCACCGCGTTCTGGGAAAAAATCTCAATATTGTATTCGTCTAGAAGAAAAACAAAAATTGCGTTTTCATTATGGTCTGACAGAGCGACAATTACTCCACTATGTTCGTATTGCTGGAAAAGCCAAAGGCTCAACGGGTCAGGTTTTACTACAATTACTTGAAATGCGTTTGGATAATATCCTTTTTCGATTAGGCATGGCTTCGACCATTCCAGGAGCCCGACAATTAGTTAACCATAGACATATTTTAGTTAATGGTCGTATAGTAGATATACCAAGTTATCGCTGTAAACCCCGAGATATTATTACGACAAGAGATGAACAAAAATCCAGAGCGCTGATTCAAAATTCTCTTGATTCATCCCCTCATCGGAATCGGAAATGGAAGTTACCAAGACCAAAACATTTGATTCTTGACTCCTCCCAGTATAAAGGAGTAGTCAATCAAATAATAGATCGTGAGTGGGTTGGTTTGAAAATAAAAGAGTTGCTAGTCGTAGAATATTATTCTCGTCAGATTTGAACCTAATTAAAATACCAAACAAGGGTGCGGTGAATTTTTCCCCTTTTTCTCCTCTTCCATTCACTTATCTTAAATGGATCGGGGGAATTTTTTATGCCCTGAATACTCTACTCTTTCCAGTATTTTCCGTACCACAGGCAATTACAATTAGAATACAATTAGGAATAGTGAATCGATATCAAAGATAAAGAGAGGGCTGGTTTAACGGTTCGAATAATAGTCTTCATTTTTATTTGATACATTGCGAGCGATAAGATTCGGAATGTAGGTGAAGATACGGAAAGAGAGGGATTCGAACCCTCGGTAAACAAAAGCCTACATAGCAGTTCCAATGCTACGCCTTGAACCACTCGGCCACCTCTCCTACATAATCTTATGATTATGATTATTACCCATAAAACGGGTGAATAGCGATCCATTTCATTTAGAATATTGCAGTATTCTTTTTTTTTACGGTATAGGTATGACCAATCGATTATAACAATAAAATGAAAAACAAAAAAAGCTATATTGAGTCAAGTTTGTTTTGTCAAGACGACGACCCCCTCTTTTTATGATTCTGATGTTTAGAATGGTACCGGATTAAACACTGAATTGGAACGGGTCGCCCGACCCATATATTTTAGAATATGATTCTATTTAGACGTGATTAGATTAATACTTACTTGACTCCGGTTAGATAGGAATTCAAAAAACCCCTTATCCGTTGAAGATTTCTCAACGAAAACTTCTTACAGCTCGATTACAAATTCATGAATGAAACCGCGGATTTTTCTATTTCGATTGTATACTTTGGTGTATACACGCTATGCAAATAAGCAAAAAGGGGGTGCTTATTCTATTTGAATCATAGAAAGAGTGATTATTTGATTCTTTTTGTTCCGTGAATCCTAATCCAATCAAAACTTCTCAAATTTTCATAATCTGTAGAAAAAATTCCTAGATTCTTCCTTATAACTTCGCTAAAAGGCTAATAGAATAGTTTTGTTAATTACTATACTCCTTACTATATCCATATACTACTTTTTTAAAATGAAGTCCAATCGGATTCAAAGATTTCCTATTGATTCCTGTCAAAAGGGAACAATTTGAGTATAGGTTCCGCACGTTTTTTTTTTTAGAATGGGTCCGCTTTTATGGTATTTTGTACTGTACGATTCCTTTGTTTGTGGGATTTTTTATCCCACGAGAGGTAATGAGAAGAATTATCGAATGGATTGTTACCTATGCCGAGATCGCGGATAAATGGAAATTTTATTGATAAGACCTTTTCAATTGTAGCCAATATCTTATTACGAATAATTCCGACAACTTCAGGAGAAAAGGAGGCATTTACCTATTACAGAGATGGTGCGATTTGATTCTTTTTTTTTTTTTCTCAGTCTTACGAGAAGGGCACACGCTTCCGGATAGAAAGAAAATTGTTGTTTTTTTGAAAAAAAAAAACCTACGCTTGTTGAAGGTGAAGTTTGGGGAAACCGAGAACAATACCTTCTGTCGTGTATCCTCGGTTGATGCAACCTCATATGCTTCAATTTTTGATTCTAGTCTTGAGCGAAAGGTTAGCCTATAGGTTCTGGATTACAGGTTAATACTACTTCACTAGTACCAATTAGGTGGCATAGGGGAAGAAGCACTACATCTAGGAATCAACCACACAAAAAACTTTGTTAAAAATTCTCCCCTTTCCTGATCAGGATCGGGACTAACAAGAATGGTTGGGAAAACCAACATCCATCTCGTTCGTACTTTGGATACCCATATAACCATCGAAGGCTGTTGAAGTGACTAATTCCTGGAAATAGGGGGCGTTGAGGACAAATAAATTGTTGGAGTTACCTTTTCTATCTATTGCCAACACGCTTGGTGTTAAGAAAAGACCTTTTGCAGGGGGGGTTGGCTAGAAATTTCTTGCAAAAACACTAGT